AAATGATTTCTTTTACTTCTGAATCCCAAACAATTCGATTCGGAGTCAGTACACAAAGATTTAAGGTCATTTCTTCAATTTACTCTCCATTTCTAAGTTCGTAGCCTTCGCAGTAGCTTCATCGATGTTACCCACTAAGTAAAAGGCCTGTTCAGGAAGAGAATCAAATTCTCCGGAAAGGATCAATTTAAACCCTCTAATTGTTTCCGCTAGACCAACATATTTTCCCGGAGAACCTGTAAATACTTCTGCTACGAAAAAGGGTTGTGATAAGAAACGCTCAATTTTTCGTGCTCTTGCTACGGTTAAGCGATCCTCTTCGGATAATTCGTCCAACCCCAGGATAGCTATAATGTCCTGAAGCTCCTTGTAACGTTGTAAAGTTTGCTTGACTTGTTGCGCAGTTTCATAATGTTCCTCGCCAACGATTCGAGGTTGTAGCATAGTTGACGTTGAATCTAAAGGATCTACCGCTGGATAGATACCTTTGGCAGCTAATCCTCTTGATAGTACGGTAGTCGCATCTAAATGTGCAAATGTGGTGGCAGGAGCGGGGTCAGTCAAATCGTCTGCAGGTACATAAACTGCTTGAATAGAGGTTATGGACCCTTTTTTCGTAGAAGTAATTCTTTCTTGTAAAGTACCCATTTCGGTACTAAGGGTGGGTTGATAACCCACAGCAGAAGGCATTCTACCCAATAAAGCGGATACCTCGGATCCTGCTTGTACGAAACGGAAGATATTGTCGATAAATAGAAGTACGTCTTGCTCATTAACATCTCGGAAATATTCTGCCATAGTTAAGGCAGTCAGACCAACTCTCATACGAGCTCCTGGCGGTTCATTCATCTGACCATAGACTAGGGCCACTTTGGATTCCGCAAGATTTTGTTCATTAATGACTCCAGATTCTTTCATTTCCATGTAAAGATCATTTCCTTCACGAGTCCGTTCGCCTACTCCACCAAATACGGATACACCACCATGAGCTTTGGCAATGTTGTTGATCAATTCCATAATTAGTACTGTTTTACCCACGCCAGCCCCACCGAATAGTCCGATTTTTCCCCCACGACGATAAGGGGCCAAAAGATCTACTACTTTAATTCCTGTTTCAAAAATCGATAATTTTGTATCTAATTGTATAAAAGCAGGCGCGGATTTATGGATAGGAGATGTTGTGCGAGTATCGACAGGACCTAAATTATCAACGGGTTCCCCAAGCACGTTGAAAATTCGTCCTAGAGTCGCTCCGCCGACTGGAACACTTAGAGGATTTCCCATATCAACCACGTCCATTCCTCTCTTTAAACCCTCTGTCGCACTCATAGCTACAGCTCTAACTCGATTATTTCCTAATAATTGCTGTACTTCACAAGTCACATTAATTTCTTGACCAAGAGTATCTCGACCCTTAACCACCAGAGCATTGTAAATATTAGGCATTTTGCCCGGGGGAAAGGCTACATCCAGTACCGGACCAATGATTTGGGCGATACGTCCCAAGTTTTTTTTTTCACGTATCGAAACCTCTGGATCCGAAGTAGTAGGATTTATTCTCATAATAAAAAAAATATGTTAAATTTTGTTGCGAAATTTTTCGAATACAGAAAAAATCTTCGATAGCAAATTCATCGGTTAATTCAATAAAAAATGGGAGTAAGCACTCGATTTCGTTGGTACCACCCAAGCGAATGTGGAATAAAATTTTTTACTTATTCAATGAAGGAATAGTCATTTTCAAGCTCAACTAACTGAAACCTAGTTTTCAAATAAAAAATATATGAATAAAAAAAATTTTTTGCGGAAAGTCTTTGATTTATTTATCATAATAGAATAGGCAAGACTTTGTTTTATCTAGCGAATTCGAAACGGAACTCTAGTTATGATTCATTATTTCGATCTCATTAGCCTTTTTTTTTTTCGTATTTTCATTTTAGCATATCCGGTTATGCGTCCCATTTATTCATCCCTTTATCAACCCCCCCCTTGTTTTTCATTTTCATGGATGAATTCCGCATATTGTCATATCTAGGATTTACATATACAACATATATTACTGTCAAGAGTGATTTTATTAATATTTTAATATTAAATATTTGGATTTATAAAAAGTCAAAGATTCAAAACTTGAAAAAGAAGTATTAGGTTGCGCTATACATATGAAAGAATATACAATAATGATGTATTTGGCGAATCAAATATCATGGTCTAATAAAGAATCATTCTGATTAGTTGATAATTTTGTGAAAGATTCCTGTGAAAAAGGTTAATTAAATCTATTCCTAATTTATGTCGAGTAGACCTTGTTGTTTTGTTTTATTGCAAGAATTCTAAATTCATGACTTGTAGGGAGGGACTTATGTCACCACAAACAGAGACTAAAGCAAGTGTTGGATTCAAAGCTGGTGTTAAAGAGTATAAATTGACTTATTATACTCCTGAATATGAAACCAAGGATACTGATATCTTGGCAGCATTCCGAGTAACTCCTCAACCC